TGCTTCCATAGATTCGATCGTGGTTTACAATTATAGCTTCCACACCTGCTCATTTGGGATCATTTCCCAGATAAAGAAAGGTCAAAGAAAAGGCGATGATTCAAAGCAATATTTCTCCGGTACCTTAGGTTAAATCACAAAAATGAAATATAGGCAAAAGAAAAGATACTAGAGCAATGTTGTATCAGACTACTTGTCTCTTTGTAGTTGGATCTCCAAGTTTTTGGAATGCTCCAAATTCCACTTGAGCATCCAAATCTGGGTCAATACCAGCAAAAACATCTCTGAACAAGGTTCTAGCACCATGCCAAATGTGTCCGAAAAAGAAGAGCAAAGCAAACGAAGCATGTCCAAAAGTAAACCAACCCCTTGGACTGCTACGAAAAACACCATCAGATTTCAAAGTAGCACGATCTAATTCAAAAATTTCACCCAATTGAGCACGTCTAGCATATTTTTTCACAGTAGCAGGATCACTATAACTGACTCCATTGAGTTCGCCACCATAGAACTCAACAGTTACACCTACTTGTTCGACACTATATTTCGATTCTGCCCTTCTAAAAGGAACATCGGCTCTCACAATTCCGTCTCCATCTACTAAAACTACTGGAAATGTTTCAAAAAAAGTAGGCATACGACGTACAAAAAGCTCACGCCCTTCTTTATCTCTAAAGACGGGGTGTCCTAACCATCCAACAGCTATTCCATCCCCGTTGTCCATTGAGCCCGCTCTGAATAATCCCCCCTTTGCTGGATTATTGCCGATGTAATCATAAAAAGCTAATTTTTCGGGAATTTTAGACCAAGCTTCTGATAAACTTTGATTTTCGGCTAGCCCAGTGCCAACTCGCCGATATATTTCTTGCTGGAAGTATCCCTGATCCCATTGATAACGAGTAGGACCAAATAATTCGATCGGGGTAGTTGCTGAACCATACCACATAGTTCCAGCAACAACAAAAGCTGCAAAAAAGACAGCAGCGATACTACTGGAAAGGACAGTTTCAATATTGCCCATACGTAATCCTTTGTATAGACGTTGGGGCGGGCGGACACTAAGATGGAATAGACCCGCTAATATACCCAATGTCCCTGCTGCAATATGATGAGAGGCTATTCCTCCCGGAACAAAAGGATCAAACCCTTCCACGCCCCACGCGGGATTTACAGATTGTACTTTTCCAGTTAGTCCGTAAGGGTCGGATACCCATATTCCAGGACCATACAAGCCTGTTACATGAAATGCCCCAAACCCGAAGCAAGCCACCCCTGAGAGAAATAAATGAATTCCAAAGATCTTGGGCAAATCCAAAGAGGGTTTTCCTGTACGTTCATCACAGAAAATTTCTAGATCCCAATACACCCAATGCCAGATAGCTGCCAAGAAGCACAAGCCAGAAAACACAATATGTGCCCCGGCCACACCCTCGTAACTCCAAATACCCGGATTCGTTATAGTCCCTCCTGTGATACTCCAACCGCCCCATGAATTGGTTATTCCTAAACGAGTCATGAAGGGTATAACGAACATACCTTGTCTCCACATTGGATCAAGAACGGGGTCAGAGGGATCAAAAACTGCTAATTCATATAGAGCCATCGAGCCGGCCCAACCAGAAACTAGAGCTGTATGCATTATATGGACAGAAAGCAACCGACCGGGATCATTCAATACGACGGTATGAACACGATACCAAGGTAAACCCATGAAAATACCTCTTTATCAACGAAAAATAGACACTAGCTAACTTTATCGCATTGGACTATGCTATGGACCTCCCCTTTTCAATGGATTATCTCGGAGCAAGGGTTAATATTTATTCCAGTCTATTGGTAATGATGGAACAATTTTGTTCGTAGGAAGAAAGAGAAGCAGATCTATTCTATACCCGATAAGTACCAATACGCAATGGGGGGTTGGTCCCGGTTTCTATGAACGAATGCAAAGATACTTATTCATCATTCGAACGACCCATTCGTAATAATTTTCCTTTATTCATTCTGTCTTCCTCTATAAACTTTCCAATCTATGGATAAAATATGATAAACGGCAATATTCTGAATAAACCCATTGTTACGTTTCCACATCAAAGTGAAGTATAGTACTTAACCCCTTTATTCTTTCATTTAATGCCTATTGGTGTTCCAAAAGTGCCTTTTCGGACTCCTGGAGAGGAAGATGCTATTTGGGTTGACGTATAGTGCGACTTGTCAGACATATTGGGTCATATGGGATTCCTCCGTTCTCTCCCTCGATCGAGATATCCTCTGTTTCGCCCAAGAAAGATTGATTAAACCATCAATAATTTGGAGCGTGAAGTACAATTAGATCAATTTTTTTAGGGGATCGATATTCTCAATTAGAATAATTTATGGTTGGCTTGGTTAGACCAAAAAAATGAAGTATCCAGGCTCCGTTCACAAAATGCCCAATTGGTGATATATGTATGATTACCACTTTTATCATAACGGATTCCTATTTATATACCATATGAGCGATTGCAAACTGCCAATCAATCGAGTACGAGTAATATGATGAATACAATTTTTTTATATTTAGCGGAAGACATGAAATGAATTGAAAAAAAAAACAAAATAAGGAAATCGTAGCAAAAAGGGGTGGTATTGGGAGCATTTGTCCTATATGTACAAATCGGGCAGATCTTTACCCGGAGTAGAGCATAAACCTAAAAGAATTGAAGAGACCCATTCAGGAACAAGAAAATAACATCGTGATTTGGGTCGAATCTCGATGAAACAATACATCAAGGAGAGGCTAGTTCGATAAGTTTAGTAAATTCTTTTTTATAGGGAAGCGAGCCAAAACTCATCTTTCTTGAAAAATATAAGAAACAGTCCCTTTGTTAGGAGTTAGAAAATTAGAAAAAGCCTCCTATGAAAAAGTGAAAAAGGAAAGGGGCTGGAATCGACATATTGCTTTTTTTTTTCGCAATTTTGATTTTTTGAACCGTATGCATCCAAAGGTGCATGTACGGTTCCTAAGGGATACAATTTTGTCCTAATCAACCGACTTCATCGAGAAAGATTACTTTTTTTAGGACAAGGGGTTGATAGCGAGATCTCGAATCAACTTATTGGTCTCATGGTATATCTCAGTATAGAGGATGATACCAGGGATCTGTATTTGTTTATAAACTCTCCTGGCGGATGGGTAATACCCGGAATAGCTATTTATGATACTATGCAATTTGTGCCACCAGATGTACATACAATCTGCATGGGATTAGCCGCTTCAATGGGATCTTTTATCCTCGTCGGAGGAGAAATTACCAAACGTCTAGCATTCCCTCACGCTTGGCGCCAATGAGTTTTTTATTTGAAAGAAAAGAGAAGACTATGCCTTCGCCATATGGAGAATAATAAGTAATAATAGCATGGCACTTCGAGTTCGATATGAGCAAACCTTTATTGTTTTTTCCTAACATGAGATTATGTATCGAGAGAGTAGTATGAGACAAAGGGTATTTCCGATTTGATTTTCTCTATCGGGGCCATTTCAGCGTCACAAACTTTTTTGTTTTCACACCAGAAGTCTCTTTACAATATTTATGTTATGAAAGAGTACGAAAATACAAAAAAAAAAGCAAGATTGTTTTTCCTTATTTGATCGGATCAGAAAGAAACTTTGGGATTGCTGAATGACAGACGAGATAAATATATAAAGCAACGGAACCATCATAGTATTTTTGAGCTCCTCCGAAACGAAAGGAAGGATGGTACATGGATCATTCAATGATCTGGGTCTGATAGATCCTATTTCTCTTTTTCTTCGACAGAAGGGAAAAGTCAATTCCATTGTAGAGCCGTATGCAATGCGCAAAAGATGCCTGTACGGTTGTTCAATTCTCTCTTCTTTTTGTCTTGTTATTCTTTATCTCTTCCCCCCATCGTGCGAGATAGAGGAACCATTCATTATGTTATATCATCAGGGTAATGATCCACCAACCCGCTAGTTCTTTTTATGAGGCACAAGCGGGAGAATTTCTCCTAGAAGCGGAAGAACTACTGAAACTTCGCGAAACCCTCACAAAGGTTTATGTACAAAGAACGGGCAACCCCTTATGGGTTGTATCCGAAGACATGGAAAGAGATGTTTTTATGTCAGCAACAGAAGCCCAAGCTCATGGAATTGTTGATCTTGTAGCGATCGAAAATAGCGGGAATTTCACGTAAATCCGTGATTCCATTTCGAACCATAAAAAAATTCGAATGAACCTTGATTTGATATTTGATCTTCTTAATCGGGATAAAATATTATATTTTTATTAAATGGAAGTAATTCTTAATCATCCGGTTAGGATCGATCTAAACCAGCTCATTCATTCTGTATACGATTCAGCATGCCAACTATTAAACAACTTATTAGAAACACAAGACAGCCAATCAGAAATGTCACGAAATCCCCCGCTCTTCGGGGATGTCCTCAGCGCCGAGGAACATGTACTAGGGTGTATGTGCGACTCGTTCAGATCATGAGCTGGAACAAAAGACCCTTTTTCAGTATCAATGACCAGTACCAATGAATAGGATAGAATAGAAGAACTCCATTCACTATCTAAAAATAAAAAGATCTATCATATATCCCTATTGTGTATGAAATTTATGGTTTCCATTGGTGCAAATCCAATCAACTCAATTTGAGATGAGAAGCAATTCCCCATTGGTAGCAAATGCTTATCCATTAAGCGGGGGAAATTTTATTTAAGAAGCAAAAATATTATGCTCTCACTCTTACAGGAACGGACTAACAGGGTCAGCTACCTAGCCAACCCTCCAAATTGAATGCCGTTACTGTATGGGTAGATCTCATTGTGAAAAGACCTACTACTGGATAATTCATGGGTAGAGCCAAAGAGTGTGAACTGTACACGTTACCAATAACATTGATTAAATGAGGGAAGGAGCTCCGGTGTATAGAGAGGACCTCACCGTTTAAGAAGTAACCATAGAAACGATGGAACCCACTCTTTTTTTTTATCCATTTACAATTTACTTTACTATTTTTTTGATACCTAGTATCGATACAATTTCTTATTTTTAGGATAAATGCCCGTACAAAATCAAAAAAAAAATCGTGGTTAGGGAGGTTATAGTAGCCAAAGCTATTGGAATTTTTATTTTATACATTGGAAGAATAGGTTTTGTTATTAATAGACCAGGAGAGGGCAAAAGAATGACTGAAAGAAAAAAATCAATTAGTTATTCATCAAAGTTTAATTTGATTCAATGACCAGAATTAGACGAGGATATATAGCTCGGAGACGTAGAACAAAAATGCGTTTATTTGCATCAACTTTTAGAGGGGCTCATTCAAGGCTTACTCGAACTATTACTCAACAGAAAATGAGAGCTTTGGTTTCGGCTCATCGGGATAGGGGCAGGCAAAGGAGAGATTTTCGTCGTTTGTGGATCACTCGGATAAATGCAGTAATTCGTGAAAATAGGGTATCGAATAGTTATAGTAGATTAATAAACAATCTGTACAAGGGGCAGTTGTTTCTTAATCGTAAAATACTTGCACAAATAGCTATATCAAATAGGAATTGTCTTTACACGATTTCCAATGAGATCATCAAATAAGGAGATTGGAAGCACCGGAATGATTTCAACAGAGTTCCCCGGAGAATGAACTCCGGGAAGGTAGAGTAGAAATGAATATGAGAAAGTAATAAAAATGAACGAACACGTTTCAATAATCAAAATGGATTTCTTCTTCTTCTTCCCCGATTCTTTTTTTTTTCTTATGACGCGACAATAAAATCGACAATAAAATATGGATTCTCATTTTTTTTTCGAACAAAACATCAATCCAGGGTTGAGTTCGGATTGGAATTTTGATTCAATTGAGGAGTAGGCCTATTTATTTCTGGTTCTGGGACCCGCAGCTCTAGGGGTCGACTCGATTCTCTCAAATTGTTTCTCATTATTAAGAAAAGGTAACAAAGATAAAATACGAGCTTGTTTTATAGCAATAGTAATTAATCGTTGTTGTTTCAAGGTCAATCTATTCACTCGTCTAGATAATATTTTTCCTTGTTCACTTATAAATCGACTAATTAAACTCATGTTTCTATAATCAATTCGATCCCCCGATCCAATTGGGGGCAAACGCCTACGAAAAGATCGCTTGGATTTAAGAAAGGGTCGCTTGAATTTATCCATGGTTTATTCCTTATCTCTAAAATACTATTTATTAATTCTAATTCATTTTGGGTCCGACCGAAATAGGATTGGATTTGTTTATATTTATATATAATCTAATTGATTTTATATATGATACATGTAATTTTGTCCTGTTCTTTTAAAGGATAGCGCACGCGCGTTCCGTTCGATCTATTTCTTTATCTCCCCATGAATCGTATGCTTGTAACAATAGGGACAAAATTTTCTCAATTCCAATCGACTAGGCGTATTGTGTCGATTCTTTTGAGTAATATATCTGGAAATGCCCCGTGATTCTTTATTAACACCGTTTTGGACACAACTGGTACATTCCAAACTAACTTTTACTCTGACATCTTTACCCTTGGCCATGAACCCCCTTTGGGTTTTGGATTCACTCAACTCTTACATTTTCGAGCCGAAGCGAAGAAGAAGAAAGGAACAAAAAAAATGGAAGTTGCTAACGCTAACTCGAAATCCCATTATGAAAGATTTCGTTGCAATCAATAGAATAATAATAAGTAATACAATGATTTCTAACTATCAATTAGTTCTAATCCCAGTACATTATTTTTTTTAAGTATCTTGTATAATTTTAGTTCCTTAGACCCACATTTCCATTTCTGTTCTCCCTCTATTAATTCAAGCCTGAACCCGAGTTTTGGTGAGGTTGAATCCACTTTTATTCTTTCTCTTTCTTTCCTTATCCGAAAAGATAAAAAGAGGAGGAGAGGGATTAGTCATAGATAAATTATTGTATCTCTAATCTTCTTTACCCTTCCCATGTCAATAACTAGAATGAAAAAAAAGGGAATGCCAACGCATCAGGGAATAAACGATTGATCTCGATCAATAGACCCGCTAAAGACCCGAACCATAGAGTACTTAGCACAGGTGCCACAGATAGATATGTTTTTATATCTCGCATGGAAAATCCTCCTTCTTTATTGTAATACATATATGATTGGATTTATACGCGGAATTCCTAATAAAAATGGATATGTCCAAAGATCCGGTAAATTATATTGTTCCTTTTATTAAAACAGAAAAAGACGTCCCCGTCTTCCTGAGCATTGCCAATAAATATTTATTTTTATTATACGTTGGGTTTCATATGCAGATAATTCTTTTATTATATGATATGGAACCAAAAAGAAGAAATGGCAAGATATATTGGATATCACTGGAGGAGATAACGATATGGAAAACAAGACAGGGATTCTCTACAATGACATTGTGGACCAATTGAAAGGGATGTGGCGCAGCTTGGTAGCGCGTTTGTTTTGGGTACAAAATGTCACGGGTTCAAATCCT